ACGCGTTATTGCTTCAAGAGAAGTTCCTATCGAAGTTCACTATGAATCTTTTGGTAACTATCATGAGATTTATGCACACTATCTCATAGTAAGAAGTGTAAAAAAAGAAACTTTTTGTATATATATTCGAACCACAGTTGGTCATATTTCTTTTTATCGAGAAATCGAGGAAGCTATACAAGGTTTTTCTCAAGCCTGTTCGTATGATACCTAATAATATGGTATTAAAAAAAAGTAATTCTAGGACACCCGTGTGAATTCAAACCTCGCCGACTCAACTCGGACCGTAGCATAGTTCTTGACCTAAAATTCTACGCAAATCAAGATCGAGAAAAGGAAGTTTTGCAATCATTGACTCAAACTCATTGTCGAATCCCATTCAGCAGAATATGGAGGTACTTATGGCGGAACGGGCCAATCTGGTATTTCACAATAAAGTGATAGATGGAACTGCTATTAAACGACTTATTAGCCGATTAATAGATCACTTCGGGATGGCATATACATCACACATCCTAGATCAAGTAAAGACTCTAGGTTTCCAGCAAGCCACTGCTACATCCATTTCATTAGGAATTGATGATCTTTTAACGATACCTTCCAAGGGCTGGCTTGTCCAAGATGCTGAACAACAAAGTTTGATTTTGGAAAAACACCATCATTATGGGAATGTACATGCGGTAGAAAAATTACGCCAATCTATTGAGATATGGTATGCTACAAGTGAATATTTGCGACAAGAAATGAATCCTAATTTTAGGATGACAGACCCTTTCAACCCAGTCCATATGATGTCTTTTTCCGGGGCTAGGGGAAATGCATCTCAAGTACATCAATTAGTAGGTATGAGAGGATTAATGTCGGATCCCCAAGGACAAATGATTGATTTACCTATTCAAAGCAATTTACGCGAAGGACTTTCTTTAACCGAATATATTATTTCTTGCTATGGAGCCCGTAAAGGAGTTGTAGATACTGCTGTACGCACATCAGATGCTGGATATCTTACGCGTCGACTTGTTGAAGTAGTTCAACATATTGTTGTACGTCGAACAGATTGTGGCACTATCCGAGGGATTTCTGTGAGTCCTCGAAATAAAAATCGGATGATGTCAGAAAGAATTTTTATTCAAACATTAATTGGTCGTGTCTTAGCAGACGATATATACATAGGTTCCCGATGTGTCGCCTTTCGAAATCAAGATCTTGGGATTGGACTTGTCAACCGATTAATAACCTTTGGAACACAATCAATATCTATTCGAACTCCCTTTACTTGTCGGAGTACGTCTTGGATCTGTCGATTATGTTATGGTCGGAGCCCCACCCATGGTGACCTAGTTGAATTGGGGGAAGCTGTAGGTATTATTGCGGGTCAATCTATTGGCGAACCGGGGACTCAACTAACATTAAGAACCTTTCATACCGGCGGAGTATTTACAGGAGGTACTGCCGAACATGTACGAGCCCCTTATAATGGAAAAATAAAATTCAATGAGGATTTGGTTCATCCTACACGTACACGTCATGGGCATCCTGCCTTTCTATGTTATATAGACTTGTCTGTAATTATTGAGAGCGAAGATATTATACATAGCGTGACTATTCCACCAAAAAGTTTTCTTTTAGTTCAAAATGATCAATATGTGAAATCAGAACAGGTGATAGCTGAGATTCGCGAGGGAACATACACTTTTCATTTTAAAGAGAGGGTTAGAAAATATATTTATTCTGACTCAGAGGGCGAAATGCACTGGAGTACTGATGTGTCCCATGCACCCGAATTTACATATAGTAATGTCCATCTCTTACCAAAAACAAGTCATTTATGGATATTATCAGGAGGTTCATGCGGATCTAGTCTAATTCTTTTTTCGATCCACAAAGATCAAGATCAAATGAACATACCCTTTCTTTCCATCGAAAGAAAATCTATTTCTAGCCTCTCAGGGAATAACAATCAAGCGAGCCAAAAATTTTTTAGTTCGGATTTTTATGATAAAAAAAAATACAAGATTCCCGATTATTCAGAATTGAATGGAACCGCAGGTACTAGTCATTATAATTTCATATATTCTGATATTTTTCATGAGAATTCGGATTTATTAGCAAAAAGGCGAAGAAATAGGTTTCTCATTCCATTCCAATCGATTCAAGAGCAAGAGAAAGAATTCATACCGCATTCAGGTATCTCAATGGAAATACCCATAAATGGTATTTTCCGTAGAAATAGTATTTTTGCTTTTTTTGATGATCCTAGATATAGAAGAAAGAGTTCCGGAATTCTTAAATATGGGACTCTAAAGGCGGACTCAATCATCCAAAAAGAGGATATGATTGAGTATCGAGGAGTCCAAAAATTTAAGACAAAATACGAAATGAAAGTAGATCGCTTTTTTTTCATTCCCGAAGAAGTGCATATTTTACCCGAATCCTCTGCCATAATGGTACAGAACTATAGTATCATTGGAGTCGATACACGAATCACTTTAAATATAAG